ATAAAGTTTTATTTTAACTTTTATATTTATTATTAATTTATTTTATATGTAAATTTTTGTGTGAATTATGGTAAATCTAAAAGATTTTAATATTATATTTATTCGCAGTAATTAATATTATTTATTAAAGAAATTTAGAAATAGTAATATTAAATAGTATTGACTAAATTTGTGCCAGCAGTCGCGGTTATACAAAAGATACAAATAAATATGTTTAGTAAAAGTTAAATTGTTATAAATAAATTATAAATAATTTTATTAGGTGAAATTTTAAAATTATTATATTTTTTAATGAAAAAAAATTGAAGCTTGAAAATTTTAATCTTAAACTAGGATTAGATACCCTATTATTTAAAATGTAAATTTTTTACTAGAGTAGTAGTAGTTATGTTCTTGAAACTTAAAAAATTTGGCGGTATTTTAGTCTATTCAGAGGAACCTGTTCTATAATCGATAATCCACGATGGACCTTACTTAATTTTGTTAATCAGTTTATATACCGCCGTTATTAGAATATTTTATAAGAATAATAATTTTCAATTTTTTTAATAAAAATAAATGTCAGGTCAAGGTGTAGCTTATGATTGAGAAAGTAATGGGTTACAATAAATATATTTATGTGAATTTAATTTTGAAATAGGATTAATGAAGATGGATTTGATAGTAAATTTTTATAGATTAAATTTTTGATTTTAGCTCTAAAATATGTACACATCGCCCGTCGCTCTTATTATTAAGATAAGATAAGTCGTAACATAGTAGATGTACTGGAAAGTGTATCTAGAATGACAATTTAAAGCTTATTAAGTAAAGTATTTCATTTACATTGAAAAGATTTTTGTGCAAATCAATATAAATTGAATTAAATTTTATTTATTGATTTTGTTTATATTTAATTTTAAAGTATTAAAAATAATTATATTAAGAGAAAGTTTTATTATTTTATAAAGAAAAAATAAATTTAATAATAGTTTAATAGTATTGTGAAAGAATATTGAAATATTTTGAAAAATTTTTATTAAAAAAGAAAATTTAATTTATTGTACCTTGTGTATCAGGGTTTATTAAATAAAAAATAATTATTTATTTTTTTCGATTTTAAAAGATTTAATAAATTATATTAGTTAATGTAATAAAATTATTAATAATAGTTTATTAGAAATGAAATGTTATTCGTTTTTAAAGGTATCTAGTTTTTTAAGAAATAAATTTAATTTAGTTTTTGTAAGTTTTATAATATTTATTAATTAATATTATATTTTATAAAAATAATATTTTATGGGATAAGCTATAAAATAAATTTTTAAAAATATTAAATAAATAAAAAAAATATATGCTTAGAATTAGCAATTATTAATAATTATGTTATAATTTATTTTATTTTATAAATTATTTATTTTATTTTAAGTTTTTTATTAAAATTTTTATTTTAATTTTAAAAATTAATTAATAATGATAAAATTAGTATATAATGAATATGTTTAAATAATATATTATATGATAAGTTTATATAAAGAATTCGGCAAAAATTAATATTCGCCTGTTTAACAAAAACATGTCCTTTAGAAATAAATTTAAGGTTTAACCTGCCCACTGATTTTTTAAATGGCCGCAGTATTTTAACTGTGCAAAGGTAGCATAATCATTAGTCTTTTAATTGAAGGCTTGTATGAATGGTTGGACGAAATATTAACTGTTTCATTTAAATTTAAAATAGAATTTTATTTTTTAGTTAAAAAGCTAAAATTTTTTTAAAAGACGAGAAGACCCTATAGATCTTAATAATTTTTTAATTTTAATTATAAAGATTATTTTAATTATAATTAAATTAATTATTTTATTGGGGTGATATTAAAATTTAATAAACTTTTAATTTTTTATAACATAAATTAATGAGTAATTGATCCATTTTTAATGATTAAAAATTTAAGTTACCTTAGGGATAACAGCGTAATTTTTTTGGAGAGTTCATATCGATAAAAAAGATTGCGACCTCGATGTTGAATTAAGATATAATTTTGGGCGCAGCTGTTCAAATTTAAAGTCTGTTCGACTTTTAAATTCTTACATGATTTGAGTTCAAACCGGCGTGAGCCAGGTTGGTTTCTATCTTTAATTGAATATAATATTTTAGTACGAAAGGGCCAAATATTAAAAAAATAATTTTTTATAAAATTGAATAAAAATAATTTAATGCTATTTTGGCAGATAAATGCAATAAATTTAGAATTTATTAATGTAATTTTTTTTTACAAATAGTACTTGTTTTATATAGAATTAATTTTATCAATAGTTGGAAGATTATTATTAGTTATTTGTGTTTTAGTTGGGGTAGCTTTTTTAACTCTCTTGGAGCGAAAAGTTTTAGGGTATATTCAAATTCGTAAAGGACCTAATAAAGTTGGTTTAATAGGTATTCCCCAACCTTTTTGTGATGCAATTAAATTATTTACAAAAGAACAAACTTATCCGTTGTTATCAAATTATATTTCTTATTATTTTTCTCCAGTATTTTCTTTGTTTTTATCTTTACTTGTTTGAATATGTATGCCTATAATTATTAAATTGTATTCTTTTAATTTAGGATTATTATTTTTTTTATCTTGTACTAGTTTGGGGGTTTACACGGTAATGATTGCAGGCTGATCATCTAATTCTAATTATGCTTTATTAGGAGGCTTACGAGCAGTTGCTCAAACAATTTCTTATGAAGTTAGTTTAGCTTTAATTTTGTTATCTTTTGTTTTTTTAATTGGAAGATATAATATGTTAGATTTTATAATTTATCAAAAATATATGTGATTTTTAATTTTTTTATTTCCATTAGCTTTAGTTTGGTTTACATCTTGTTTAGCTGAAACTAATCGAACTCCTTTTGATTTTGCTGAAGGTGAATCAGAGTTAGTGTCGGGGTTTAATGTAGAATATAGAAGAGGGGGGTTTGCTTTAATTTTTTTAGCAGAATATGCAAGAATTTTATTTATAAGAATATTATTTTGTATTATTTTTTTAGGGGCTAATATTTATAGTTTTGATTTTTATTTAAAGTTAGTTTTTTTATCTTTTTTATTTATTTGAGTTCGAGGTACTTTGCCTCGGTTTCGGTATGATAAATTAATATATTTAGCTTGAAAATGTTATTTGCCTTTTTCTTTAAATTATTTATTATTTTTTGTTGGGTTTAAAATTTTAGTTGTTTCTATTATATTATGTATTATTTTTAGTAAAAGTTAATAGAAATTTTATATTCTATCTTATGTTTTCAAAACATATGCTTATTTCAAGCTCATTAACTAAATTTAATTTAAAATATTATCTCATCATTTAGTAATTAAGGGATTGATAATATAGTATATAAAATAAATGACAGTTAAAATTTGGCCTAGTAAAATATAAGGGGCTTCTACAGGACGAGCACCAATTCAAGTCAATAAGATTACAGTTACTAGTAGGCTTCAAAATAAAATTTGATTTAAAGGGTAAAATTGGATACCTCGGAATTTTCTAGTGTGAGAAAAAGGTAAAATAACAAGAATTGCAATTGATAATACTAAAGCAATAACTCCTCCTAATTTATTAGGGATTGATCGTAAAATTGCATAAGCGAATAAAAAGTATCATTCAGGTTGAATGTGGACAGGAGTAACTAAAGGATTAGCAGGGATAAAATTATCTGGATCTCCTAATAAATATGGGTTAATTAAAGTTAATAAAGTAAGAGCTATTAATATAATAATAAATCCAACAATATCTTTGTAAGAAAAATATGGATGGAATGGAATTTTATCTATATTAGAATTAATTCCTAATGGGTTATTAGATCCTGTTTGATGTAAAAATAATAAATGAATTATAGTTATAGCAGCTACAATAAAAGGTAAAATGAAATGAAAAGTAAAAAATCGTGTTAATGTAGCATTATCTACTGCAAATCCACCTCAAACTCATTGCACTAATTCTGTCCCTAAAAAAGGAATAGCTGATAATAAATTAGTAATAACAGTTGCTCCTCAAAATGATATTTGTCCTCAAGGTAAAACGTAACCTATAAAAGCAGTTCCTATTACTAAAAATAATAATAAAACTCCTGCTATTCAAGTAGGAGTGAATAAAAATGATCCATAATATATTCCTCGTCCTACATGTAAGTATAGACAAATAAAGAAAAAAGATGCTCCGTTAGCATGAAGTGTTCGTAATAATCAGCCATAGTTGACATCTCGACAAATATGATTTACACTATCAAATGCTAAAGAAATATCTGCAGTATAGTGTATGGCTAAGAATAATCCTGTAATAATTTGAATTCCTAAGCATAGGCCTAGTAAAGAGCCAAAATTTCATCAAGCTGAAATATTGATAGGTGCTGGAAGGTCTACTAAAGCATTATTAGCAATTTTAAATAATGGATGTCTTGATCGTAAAGGTTTGTACATTAGTTCATTAATCGAAGGGGTCCATAAAATATATTAGTAATTTTTACAATAGCAATTAAAGTAATTAATAAATAATTAATAATTAATAAAGTTAAAAAATTGGTTGGGAAATTATATAATTTATTTAAATTTAATATATTTTCATTTAAGAATGAATTTAAATTAAAAATAGAATTTATTTCGTTATTTAATAAAATATTTATAATAGTTAATTTATCTATAATAATAAATATTATTATAGCTAGTATAAAAAATAATACAGAAAAAATAATTAAATTTATTGATATTGAAAATATTTCATTTGATGCTAAAGAAGTTACATAAATAAATAAAACTAATATTCCTCCGATGAAAATTAAAAATAAAATATAAGAAAATCAAAAATTTTTTGCTATTAAGCCGGTTAATAAACAAATAAGTAAAGTTTGAATTAAAAGTATTAAACCTATAGCTAAAGGATGATTTATTTGTATAAAAATAAATCTTGAAATTAAAATTGAAAGTATTAAAATTAATTGAGTAATATCAAGAGCAAGAGGTAGTTTATTTAAAATATTAATTTTGGGGATTAGTGAAAAAGAAATTCTTTTCTCTTGAAGTTTTAAAAAAAATAATTTTTATTTTTGATTTACAAGACCAATGTTTTTATTAAACTATTAAAACTAATGATAATATTAATATATTGAAGTTTGCCTATCTTTATGTTTTTAATAGGTGTAATTGTATTTATTTCTAATCGTAAACATTTATTATCTATATTATTAAGTTTGGAATTTATTGTGTTAAGATTATTTTTTTTTTTGTTTATATATTTAAGATATTTAAGTAATGAGAGTTATTTTAGTATAATATTTTTAACATTTAGAGTTTGTGAAGGGGCTTTAGGTTTATCTATTTTAGTATCAATAATTCGAACACATGGAAATGATTACTTTCAATCATTTAGAGTTTTGCAATGTTAAAATTTTTATTATTTATTTTATTATTATTACCTTTATGTTTAATAAATAATATATTTTGAATGGTTCAAAATATAATATTTTTGTTAAGATTTTTATTTATTATTAATAATTATTATTCTAATTATTGAATAAATTTAAGTTATTTTATAGGGTGTGATTTAATATCGTATGGATTAATTTTATTGAGTTTGTGAATTTGTACTTTAATATTAATAGCAAGTGAATCAGTTGAAAAATTTAATAATTATAAGAATTTATTTATATTTAATTTATTATTATTATTATTATTTTTATATCTTACTTTTAGAAGAATAAATTTATTTATATTTTATTTATTTTTTGAGAGAAGTTTGATTCCTACAATATTTTTAATTTTAGGGTGGGGATATCAGCCTGAACGATTACAAGCTGGTATATATTTATTATTTTATACTTTATTAGCTTCTTTACCTATATTAGTTGCTATTTTTTTTTTGTACGGGGATTTAGGAACTATAAATTTTTACTTAATGATAAATAATTTATATAATTATGAAATATTATATTTAGGAATAATTTTAGCTTTCTTAGTTAAAATGCCTATATTTTTGGTTCATCTATGACTTCCAAAAGCTCATGTTGAAGCTCCTGTTTCTGGGTCAATAATTTTAGCTGGAATTATATTAAAATTGGGGGGTTATGGTCTTTTACGGGTATTTTCATTTTTGCAATTAACAGGGTTAAAGTTTAATTATATTTGAATTAGAATTAGATTAATCGGTGGAGTTTTAGTTAGATTAATTTGTTTACGGCAAACTGATTTAAAGGCTTTAATTGCTTATTCTTCTGTAGCTCATATAGGAATTGTTTTAAGAGGTTTAATAACTTTAACATATTGAGGTTTATGTGGCTCGTATACTTTAATAATTGCTCATGGTTTATGTTCTTCTGGTTTGTTTTGTTTAGCCAATATTATGTATGAGCGAATAGGAAGACGAAGATTACTAATTAATAAAGGATTATTAAATTTTATGCCGAGAATAGCTTTATGATGATTTTTATTAAGATCTGCTAATATAGCAGCCCCTCCAACTTTAAATTTATTAGGTGAAATTAGTCTATTGAATAGAATTATTAGTTGGTCTTGGGTTTCAATAATTATATTAGCTTTATTATCTTTTTTTAGAGCTGCTTATACGTTATATTTATATGCTTATAGCCAACATGGTAAGTTATTTTCGGGCTCTTATTCAATAATAGGGGGGTATAATCGAGAATATTTATTATTATTTTTACATTGATTTCCTTTAAATTTATTAATTTTAATAAGTGATATATGTATATTATGATTATATTTAAATAGTTTATAAAAATATTGATTTGTGGTGTCAAAGATATGAATTAATTCATTTTAAATCATGAAATATTTATCAATTTGTTCTATTAGTTTTATAAGTTTATTTTCTATTAGCATGAGTTTATTTTTAATAAGAATTAGTTTTTTATTAAAAGATTTAATTGTATTTATTGAATGAGAAGTAGTTTCTTTAAATTCAATAAGAATTGTAATAACTTTTTTATTTGATTGAATAAGATTAATATTTATGTCCTTTGTTCTTCTAATTTCATCACTTGTTATTTTTTATAGAAAAGAATATATAAGTAGAGATATTAATATTAATCGGTTTATTATATTGGTTCTTATATTTGTACTTTCAATAATATTATTAATTATTAGTCCTAATTTAATTAGAATTTTATTGGGGTGAGATGGGCTAGGATTAGTTTCTTATTGTTTAGTAATTTATTTTCAAAATGTAAAATCTTATAATGCAGGTATATTAACAGCCCTATCAAATCGAATTGGAGATGTTGCATTATTAATTGCTATTGCTTGAATATTAAATTATGGGGGATGGAATTATATTTTTTATATTGAATTAATAAAAATAGATACAGAAATAATATTAATTGGTACATTAGTCGTATTGGCGGCTATAACTAAAAGAGCACAAATTCCTTTTTCTTCTTGACTACCTGCTGCAATAGCAGCTCCAACTCCTGTATCTGCTTTAGTTCATTCGTCAACTTTAGTAACAGCAGGAGTTTATTTATTAATTCGATTTAATATTTTGTTAGTTGACACTTGAATGGGACAATTTTTATTATTATTTTCTGGTTTAACAATATTTATAGCAGGGATTGGAGCTAATTTTGAATTTGATTTAAAAAAGATTATTGCTTTATCAACATTAAGACAATTAGGTTTAATAATAAGAATTTTATCGATAGGTTTTTATAAATTAGCTTTTTTTCATTTGTTAACACATGCTTTATTTAAAGCTTTACTATTTATATGTGCTGGAGCAATTATTCATAATATAAATAATAATCAAGATATTCGAATAATAGGTGGATTATCTATACATATGCCATTAACTTCGGCTTGTTTAAATGTTGCAAATTTAGCTTTATGCGGAATACCGTTTTTAGCTGGATTTTATTCAAAAGATATAATTTTAGAAATAGTTAGCTTATCTTATATAAATATGTTTAGTTTTTTTTTGTTTTTTTTTTCTACCGGGTTGACTGTATGTTATTCATTTCGATTAGTTTATTATTCAATAACTGGTACTTTAAATTGTAGTGGGTTAAATATATTAAATGATGAAGGTTGGGTAATATTAAAAGGAATATTAGGGTTATTATTTATGAGAATTATTGGAGGTAGTATATTAAATTGATTAATTTTCCCTACGCCTTTTATAATTTGTTTACCTTATTATTTAAAGTTTTTGACTTTATTTGTTTGTATTTCTGGGGGTATTTTAGGTTATATAGTTTCTAACGTTAAATTGTTTTTTTTAAATAAAAGTTTTAGTATATTTGTTTATTCAAAATTTTTAGGGGGAATATGATTTATACCTTATTTGTCTACCTATGGTATTATTTATTATCCTTTAAATTTAGGAGTTCATGTAATTAAAAGATTTGATCAAGGGTGGTCAGAATATTTTGGGGCTCAACAATTATATTTGTATTTAGTTTATAATTCAAAAATTAATCAAGTCATTCAAAATAATAATTTAAAAATTTATTTTATATCCTTTATTTTATGAGTAATTATTTTATTAATGCTTGTTATGTTTATATGTTTAAATAGCTTATAATTAGAGTATGACATTGAAGTTGTTATGGAGATTTATTAAATCTTTAAATATTTAATAATTTTTTTTAGTAATTTATAAAAGAATATCTTTATTTTTACAATGAAAATGTAAAGTTTTATTTAAACTATATAAATAGAAGTATAAATGGAATTTAACCATTAAAGGAAAAAGTTAGCAGCTTTTACTTGGTCGTCATACTTCTTTAATTGGAAAATTTATTTCATTTATATCATTAACAGTAATATGCCTCTCTTTGGCTTCAATTAAATATTTAAAAGAATAAGGATGGTATTCATCTAAGATTAGGTCGAAACTAATTGTAATTTATCACTTCATATTCAAGGTAGATTGAAAAACAATACTTTTTGAATGCAAATCAAATGTTATAATTAACTACAACCCTTTATATAAAAGTATATACACATACATATATATATATACACACACATATAATTATTTATTAAGTTGATCAGTTTAAAGCTCCTTGATTTCATTCATGGTATAGACCTATTAATAAGATAAAAATGAAGACTAAACTGGTGATTGTTCATATTATTATATTAGAATAGTTTATAATAATAATTATTGGAAGAATTAAGGCAATTTCTACATCAAAAATTAAAAAAATAATTGCAATTAAAAAAAATTGTAATGAAAAAGGTAGGCGAGATGATGATTTAGGGTCAAATCCGCATTCGAATGGAGAATTTTTTTCTCGGTCAGTTAATGTTTTTTTAGATAAGATAGTAGCTAATATTATTACTACAATTGAAATTAATATTAAAATTAAAGCTATTATAAGTATTAAATAAATTATTTATATTATTAGGATTAATAAACCTTATGATTGGAAGTCAAATATACTATTATACTATATAAATAATCATTAACTACCTCATCAGTAAATTGAAATATAAAGAAATAATCAAACAACATCTACAAAATGTCAATATCAAGCCGCAGCTTCAAAGCCAAAATGATGATTTTTTGAAAAGTGGTTATTAATATGTCGTAATAAACAAATAAGTAAAAAAGTTGTTCCAATTAATACATGTAATCCATGGAAACCTGTTGCTATATAAAAAGTAGACCCATAAACAGCATCTGCAATTGTAAATGAGGCTTCTATATATTCATAGCCTTGTAAGATTGAAAAATAGATTCCTAGTAGAACTGTAAAAAATAATCCTTGTGTAGTTTGAGAATGATTACCTTCTATTAATCTGTGATGTGCTCAAGTAACTGTTACACCTGATGCTAATAAAATAGCTGTATTCAGTAAAGGAATTTGGAAAGGGTTAAATGGGATAATGCCAGTGGGAGGTCATATAGCTCCTAATTCGATTGCTGGGGCTAAACTAGCATGAAAGAATGCTCAAAAAAATGAAACAAAGAATAAAATTTCTGAAATAATAAATAGAATTATACCTCATCGTAAGCCAATTGATACTTGGTAAGTATGTAACCCTTGAAAGGTTCCTTCTCGTGAAATATCTCGTCATCATTGAAATATAGTTAAGGATGTAATTAGTATTCCTAAGGAAAATAAAGTTATATTATATTGATGGAATCAACTTACTAAACCTGAAACAGTTGTTATAGCTCCGATAGCCCCTGTTAAAGGTCATGGACTATAATCAACTAAGTGGAAAGGATGATTTGAATGTGTTGACATTTAATTTAATTTACTTCTCTAGAATATAATGTACTTAATACAGCAAATACATAAGACTGAATAATTGCCACAGCTGATTCTAATACTAATAAAGCAATTTGACCAATTAGTAAAAGACTTACAATTGAGTAAGATAAAGAAGATCCAGTATTGCCTAATAATGTTAATAATAAATGGCCAGCAATTATATTAGCGGCTAATCGAACAGCTAAAGTTCCTGGTCGAATAATATTGCTAATAGTTTCAATACATACTATAAAAGGTATTAAAATGGCAGGAGTACCTTGCGGAACTAAGTGAGCAAATATATGTTGAGTATGATTAATTCATCCATATAATATAAATGATAGTCATAAAGGAAGAGCTAAAGTTAAGGTTAAAGTTATATGACTAGTTCTAGTAAAAATATATGGGAATAGGCCTATAAAATTGTTAAAAACAATTAAAGAAAATAAAGCGACAAAAATAAAAGTACTTCCATTATGGCCAGTAGGACCCAATAAAGTTTTAAATTCTTTATGGAGAGTAATTAAAATATTATTTCAAATAATTTGGAATCGTGAAGGTATAAATCAATAAGATGAGGGAATTAGTAATAATCCTAAAAAGGTTCTTATTCAATTAATAGATAAATTAAAAATGCTTGAAGAAGGGTCAAATACAGAAAATAAATTAGTTATCATTTTCAGTTTAAAGAATTAGAAGAAGTTTGATTTAATTCAGAAGTTTTAGATGTTGGCGGTAAAAATGAATAATAATTTATTACACAAAATAATATGAATGTTAGTGTAAACATAATAAATAAAGTTAATCAACCAATAGGAGCTATTTGGGGAATTAAAAAATATCATAGAATTGATAATTTTAGTTTGACATACTAAGGTTATTATTTAACTAATTTTTTTTTCATTAGAAGTAGTTGCTAATTTACTATAAGATGGTTTAAGAGACCAGTACTTGCTTTCAGTCATCTAATGAAGAATTAGAAATTGAAGAAATTCATTTGATAAAGTGATTTACAGGAACTCTTTCAATAACAATAGGTATAAAACTATGGTTAGCTCCACAAATTTCTGAACATTGACCAAAGTATAATCCTGGGCGATTTATTAAAAAGTTAGTTTGGTTTAATCGGCCTGGAGTTCCATCAATTTTTACCCCTAGAGCAGGAATTGCTCAAGAATGAATTACATCTGCAGCAGTTACTAGAATTCGAATTTGAGAATTTATGGGTAATACAATACGGTTATCTACATCTAAAAGTCGGAATCCATCAGTTGATATTTCGTTTGTTGGAATTATATAAGAATCAAATTCAGCATTTAAAAAATCTGAATATTCATAGCTTCAGTACCATTGGTGACCAATTGATTTTAATGTAATTATGGGTTCATTAATTTCATCTAGAAGATATAGTAGGCGTAAAGAAGGAAGAGCAATAAATAATAAAATTACAGCTGGTAAAACAGTTCAAATAATTTCAATAGTTTGTCCATGTAGAAGGAATCGATTAGTAAATTTATTAAAAAATAATATAGTTATAAGATATCCGACTAAAATTGTAATTATAATTAAAATTAATAAAGCATGATCATGAAAAAAAATTAATTGTTCTATTAAAGGGGAAGCTCTGTCTTGTAAACCTAGATTAGCTCATGTTGCCATTTATTCTAATAAAAGTGAAATACTTTATATATGGAGCTTAAATCCATTGCACTAATCTGCCATATTAGAAATTAGTTAATAAAGGTAGTTCAGAATAGCTATGTTCAGCTGGAGGAATATTTTGATATCATTCAATAGAAGAATTTAATTGATTAGGATAAATAGTTTGTCGTTGAGAAATTATTCTTTCTCAAATAATATATAAAAAAAATAAAATACCTAGTATAGAAATTGTTGATCCAATTGTAGAAACTATATTTCATGTAGTGTAAGCATCTGGATAATCTGAGTAACGTCGGGGCATTCCAGCAAGCCCTAAGAAATGTTGAGGAAAAAATGTAATATTAACACCAATAAATATAATAATAAATTGACTTTTTAATATATTATTATTTATAGTGAGACCTGTAAATAAAGGGTATCAATGAATAAATCCTGCTATAATAGCAAATACTGCTCCTATTGATAAAACATAATGAAAATGGGCTACAACATAGTAGGTATCATGTAAAATAATATCTACAGATGAGTTAGCTAATACAACTCCAGTTAGTCCTCCAACAGTAAATAAAAAGACAAATCCTAAAGCTCATAGTAAAGCAGGTGAATAATTTAATTGAGAGCCGTGTAAAGTAGCTAATCAACTAAAAATTTTAATACCTGTAGGTACGGCAATAATTATAGTAGCAGAAGTGAAATAAGCTCGTGTATCTACATCTATTCCAACTGTAAATATATGATGAGCTCATACAATGAATCCTAATAAACCAATCGCTAATATAGCATAAATTATTCCTAATGAACCAAAAGTTTCTTTTTTTCCACATTCTTGACTAATAATATGAGAAATTATACCAAATCCAGGGAGAATTAAAATATACACTTCTGGGTGTCCAAAAAATCAAAATAAATGTTGATATAAAATTGGGTCTCCCCCACCGGCTGGATCAAAGAAGGATGTATTTAAATTTCGATCTGTTAAAAGTATTGTAATAGCTCCAGCTAAGACTGGTAGAGATAACAATAATAAAATAGCTGTAATTACTACTGATCAGACAAATAAAGGTATACGATCAAATGTAATACCAACTGATCGTATATTAATTACTGTGGTAATAAAATTTACAGCGCCAAGAATTGATGAGATACCTGCTAAGTGTAAAGAAAAAATAGCTAAATCTACAGAAGCACCTCCATGAGCAATACCTGAAGATAAAGGTGGGTAAACAGTTCATCCTGTTCCAGCACCGTTTTCTACTATACTGCTTGATAACAATAATGTTAAAGATGGAGGTAACATTCAAAATCTTATATTATTTATTCGTGGAAAAGCTATATCAGGAGCTCCTAGTATTAAAGGAACTAATCAATTTCCGAATCCTCCAATTATAATAGGCATTACTATAAAAAAAATTATTACAAAGGCATGTGCAGTAACAATAACATTATAAATTTGATCATCACCAATTAAAGCTCCAGGATGACCTAATTCTATTCGAATTAAAATACTTAATGATGTACCAACTATTCCGGCTCATGCTCCAAAAATAAAATATAAAGTACCAATATCTTTATGATTAGTAGAAAATAATCATTGTTGCGATTAAATGGCTGAAATTTAGGCAATAGATTGTAAATCTATGTATGAAGTATGATCTTCTTTAATCAATTAGCTTTATATTCAATAATGATATTAGACTGCAATTCTAAAGGAGAAAAAATAATTTCTAAAGCTTTTAAATTTTAATAAGATTTAAAAGATAATTCTTATATTTATAACTTTGAAGGTTATTAGTTTAGTTAACTTAAAATCTTTAAAAAATAAAATAAATTATTCTGATAGAAAATAAACTAAAAATTGAAATTGATGTGAGAATTAGGTATAAAGTTATATATAAATTATTAAAATGTATATTAATTATTCAATTATTTTCATAGTAATTAAGTATAAAGGCAGAATAACAGATTCGGAGATAAAAGTATAAAGTAATTAATGATATAGAAGTTATAAATGTTATTAATATAATTTGATTATTAAAAGTTAAAGTTTGAATAACTATTCATTTAGGTAAAAATCCCAAAAAGGGGGGAAGACCACCTAAAGATAATAGATTTAAAAATAAACTAAATTTAATAGTTTTTGAATGAAAAAAAATTGTGAATAATTGATTTATGTGAAAGATTTTAAATAAATTAAAAAAATACACTAATGTAAAAGATAAAAAACTATATAGAATAAAATAAAATAGTCAAATAGATTCATTAGCTGATATAGCTGCAATTATTCATCCTAAATGGTTAATGGAAGAAAAAGCTATAATTTTTTTTAAGGAAGTTTGATTTAATCCTCCTAATGAACCAATAGTAACAGAAAATAAAATAGCTATTGTAAATATAAATTTAAAGTTTAAGTAAGACATTAATATTAAAGGTGCAATTTTTTGTCATGTTATTAATGTTAAAATGTTTATTCAAGTTAATCCTTCTATTACTGTTGGAAATCAAAAGTGAAAAGGTGCAGTGCCACTTTTTAATAAGAGAGAAGATAAAATAATTATATTAATTAATGAATTATTATTTGTTAAATAAATATTTAAATTAAATTTTAGCATATTTAAAATAACAGCGAATAAAAGAATTAAAGAGGCTAAAGCTTGAATTAAAAAATACTTTAAGGAGGCTTCGGTTGATATTAAATTATTAGTGTTATTTATTAGGGGAATAAATGACAATAAATTAATTTCTAAGCCTATTCATGCTCCTAGTCAAGAATTAGAGGAAATTGTAATTAAAGTACCTATTATTAAAATTATATAAAATAAAATTTTAGAAGAATTTTTAAAAATTAAAAAGAAAAGGACTATAACCTTTATAAATGGGGTATGAACCCAGTAGCTTTATTAGCTTATCTTTTTATTTAATTATATTTTAGTGTATGATGCACAAAAGTTTTTGATACTTTTAGAAATAGTTTAATTCTATTAAATATAAATATAATTTCTTTTAACTAATGAATGTGATATTAATCACATGATTTACCCTATCAAGGTAGCCCTTTTATCAGGCAATTCATT